CCATTTTTATTTTTCGAAGCTACTCCTTTTCCTATTCATTCAACTGCCAAATCTTATGAATTCGGGTCGATTGGATCGAGTGAAAAATCCTATTGTTTTGGTTGTGGACTCAAGGGTTCAGGTTCAAACATGTTCTTTGAAGAAATATATGAGTTCTATTATAATAGAAAAAAAATATGTTTTTTTTATTCCATTTAAGTAAATCGAGAAAAGGAAAAACATAATAAGAAATGACACTCCTATCATAGGAATGGAAATAGCCTTGTTGCTGCTTCAATAACAAGCATTTTCGTTTTCAAATCAAATAAATCATTTGATCTATGATTCATTGGAACAAGGAATGGCCTGGCTAGGTACTGGCCAGGCCGGGGGAATAAAAGAAAGAACTTTTCGGACGAAATCAAAGAGGGACTCTTTCTATTGGAGATATCTGTTTCGAATCATTATCTAAAGGGAATTGATGATTGATCAAATTCGTCTATATTTATAGAATAAAGAAAGATAAGGAAAAACTTTTATCAACCTTTATTTCACGCGTCACATATGAATTATCCTTTTAAAATTAGGAGAGATGGCTGAGTGGACTAAAGCGGCGGATTGCTAATCCGTTGTACGAATTATTTGTACCGAGGGTTCGAATCCCCCTCTCTCCGTTTCTTCTGATCACTTGATATTTCCCTTTCGAATTCGAAAAAATCTCTAACCCCCTTTCTCATAGTTAAATGTATGGAATGGAGAAAGAAAATCCTAAGAAAATTCAGAAATCGAGCAAGGAAAAACCCCTGATTTTTTTATTCATCACGTCCAGGATTACGTCCTGGATCATTAGATAGGAATCCGAAGATGAAGAGAGAAACAAAGAATATCACTACTGTGTAAACGAAGAGTTTGAGAGTAAGCATTACACAATCTCCAAGATCATTTTGGGGGAAATAGGGGAATAGATTCTCCATTTTTGTACCACATATTCCGTTTTGACACCAAGAAAAGAAGCGGTTTCTAGAAAACATAAGGAATTTGCAGGAATGAATTTGTAATAAGATTCTGATTCTTTCGTTAACAAAATGATCTCTCATACCTACAATTAGGTATTGTAGGGACCATACATAGGGTCTTCGACCCCCAGAAGGAATGAAGAAATGAGGTGATTCCGATTCATCTCGGTTATCCAAAAGAATTTCCATGTTTGAGTCGAGGGTTCATTATCTGATCTTATCAATTCTTAAGAATAGAATTTTGATTTTATCGAATAAATCATGAATGTTTCTAAGACAGTATTAAAGATCTCATCGAAAACTTACAGCAGCTTGCCAAACAAGGGCTAAGAGAAAAAAGAGCACAGGTATGACTGGCATAACATCTACGATTGGATTGAAAAAAGCATAAGCTTCGGGCAATTTGGCGAAGAAAAAGCTACTCGAATGAAGGGCAGAATTAAGACAGATCAAACTAAAGATATTAAGCATAACAAACATTTTGTTCTTGGAGAAAATTTCATTATTATTGGGTTATTGATATAAGGGGAAAATGAAGAAAGAAGGGAAAGTAGGCCGCAAAATATTTCTTTTTCTTTGAACTCCCTCAATCAAAAATCCTTCAATTCTCAAATGAGAATAGAAGGAATCATACCTTACATACAATATCTTAATTGAATTATATGTAATGATCAATAAATTCATTTTGATTCTACATCTACATGTGTAAAATCATAGCAACAACCAATTCAATAGATATTGGGGCTGGAATTGACGAACAACCAATACCGATATTAGTGTTTATCGGTGTCGAATAGAAATAAAAATGGGGCGTGGCCAAGTGGTAAGGCAACGGGTTTTGGTCCCGTTACTCGGAGGTTCGAATCCTTCCGTCCCAGACCAATTCTATCATAACAAAGATTGTTCTTTTTAAGAATCTTCTGTTTAAGGGTGTAATGTTGGATACAATGTGATCCAATCTTTCTTTGTGATTTCTAATGATTCTTCTATAGAATCATATCTTCCCTTTCGATTTTGTTTCTCACAAACAAACGGATCGAGTATCAATGACATGTGGATGGAAATAAATATCTTTTTTGATATAGGTAGGATGGGAACAAAGATCAAAGTGAAATTCAAAAAAAAAACTGGGTGGGCCATTCAGCGTATGTTCGCCCCCTCGCCCATATTCATATTGAAGGTTAGTTAGTCATTTGGATAAACTTTATGTCCCATATCTATGATATTTGGATTCTCACATGATGCATTCTGAGTCGAAATGCGAAATAAAAGAGAAGTCTCGACCTTCCCTAAAGTAAATATAAATAAAGATAGGGTAGACAAAATGACTAATTCTATGTGGATCCTGAATCCTAAAAAACGGGGGGGTTCTTGGTATTAATTCCAGCGATGGAATTAAAGCTCCTGAGACTGGGGTGGGACAAAATCAAACAAAATAGTAACAACGAATTGATATGAACCCATTTTGCTTTGTACTTATACAAGACAGGATAGCATCCCATAAGAAGATCCTTTTAAATTGGCTTTGGATATGATTCATGATCCCCATGGAATTCGTGTCGATATGAGTTAATCCGCAAAGGAAAGGAAGGTATCAATTTCAAGACCCTTGTCATCCGGATCTTATTAACAAACAAGAAAATTCAATACGGAACAGATTATTTTCTTTGGACCTAATTTCTTTTATTTTGTATTTGATTTGGCTCCAATGAATAATTGGAAATCAATGTAGCGATCAGTTGGGGGAGGGGGGAGATTCATACATTCACTTTACTTTATGGAAAGATTCCTGAATCTGAAGTAAGGAAAAATCTGTAGAAAATGAACCATGCCTATATGTATTGTTATTGTTCTATTTCAGTGATCAGTGACACCGGTGTTTCAGTTTTGGCGAAAAAGATCTGCGATCCCTTAAATACCCACGATTACCCCCGGTAACACTTGTTTGGTGTATCTGATGAATACGATAAAATCAGATGAAAGAATACCTGAAAGAATACCGACCTTCATTTTTTCTTTCATGAGCCCCTTCTATCCATCCCCAAGAAAACAAAACAATTGGATTTGTTTCATGACCCATTTATCTGGTTTAAATTATTGATGATTCAATCGGAAAGGAAACATAGAGGTCTTTTATGATGATCAAATTCGCGTCTGATTTAATTAATCAGATATCTGCTAAACATTTTTAGATCCTCGTTGTACCGACTTGTTGATGGATTTAGAGATTCAATTCAGTCTTTACTGGAAAACTTATTTCCAGTAATGATGTCGAAGTAGGAAATTCTTGAAATTGTTTTTTATGATTCCTTATAAATTCTTTCTACTCGAAGAAGTGTGACATTGGTGAATCTATCCTATCGAGTCACTTGCGATCTTTCCCGGTCATTGGAATAGCTTATTTGGTTAATGACTCATTCTGTTCCGGTATCGGTAATCTAATTAAAGACCCTTCTTTAGTTTTAGTTGTTTGAGAAAGAATTGGATCTTTCATGATTCATCATCCCTAACAATCTGTTGAAGATGTAAAGAAGTGTTAAGCAACGCATTTCTTCGTGTTTTTTAAAAATGTGTTTCATTTATGGGGTTAAATTATATTCTTGCTGAGACTTCTCCAGATCCATCTATGAAAATGAAAGTATGGAGGACTTCATATACTATATACCGATTGAGCCAATGACTATTCATGATTCCATATTGAATCAATTCCATACCGGTCCAAAATTAGAGGAATGTTATGGTAAAACTTCGTTTGAAACGATGTGGTAGAAAGCAACGTGCGACTTGAAGGACATTATCGGCTGTGGATTCTTGTACCCACCATTTTATATATCAAAGAAGATGCTCTCGGCTCGACATAGTTTGTTCTATTCCACTAGGACCCCAATTTTGGGGTTGTAATAAAATAATATAATTATAATATAGCACATGATGGAGCTCGAGCATAAAGAATTGGTTCATTTAGCAGAGAGAAGGATCTAGGGTTAATGCCAATCAATAAGTTGGAACAACTTCGTAAGTATATCTTCGGTATAGAAATTGAAAGGATCAAGTTCGAACAAGTAAAAAAAAAAAAGAAAATGAATTTGTCGAAATAGTTTTACCAATTCCGATCAAAAGTGTATCACAGGGGAATCAATCGTTTCCATAGAACGAAATAACAAAAGGTATGTTGCTACCCTTTTGAAACAATTAAGGATCACCGAAGTAATGTCTAAACCCAAGGATTCAAAGCAAAGATAAAATAAAGGATACCGGAACAAGGAAACACCGTTTTCAATTGTCTCAACAACTAGATCAGAATGGGGAAGAAATAAAATCGATTCTAGGCGAGACAAACAAAAGAGGTTAGAGACGGCTCAATAAATGTTTAAGGATTTCCCTTCGAGCTCTTTGAGAATTACCCAACTTGAGTTATGAGTACGAATGAGATTTCTTTTTTTTTTTTTTCAGGAAGGAAGAACAAAAAAAAATGACTCAAATCATAGTCTAATTGATGATTTTGTGGATCTATTTGCCACTACAATACATAAATTCGAATCATTCTTTTCGAGCCGTACGAGGAGAAAACCTCTTATACGTTTCTAGGGGGGGTTGTTCATTTATGTCTATCCCAATGAGTCATCTATCGAATCGTTGCAATTGATGTTCGATCCCGAAGAGAGGGAAGAGATCTTCGTAAAGTGGGTTTTTACGATCCGATAAAGAACCAAACTTATTCAAATGTTTCCGCTATTCTATATTTCCTTGAAAAAGGCGCTCAACCTACAGGAACTGTTCATGATATTTCAAAGAAGGCGGAGGTATTTAAGGAATTTCGAATTAATCAAATGAAATTAATGAAATAAAAAAAAGGGGGGGGGGTGCCCAGTATCTAGCTTTGTCTAATTGTTTCTCCACCATTCCTTATTTTTTTTCTCTATTCTCTATTCATTGTTGCTCTCACATGACCCCGTATCATAGAACTATAAAAAAAAATATCTTCTCTTGATATGAGACAGATAGAAAAAAGATTGAGTGAATAGATGAAATAACTGGGAAATTATGGGATTACCATCAATCAGATGGTTTTCGTTGGGACTCCACCAACAAACAAAAGGTCAATCTTGCTTATTGTACCTCTATTGAATAAATATTGAATAAACCCGACATTTTTTTCCTACCGGAATTCCTTATTTATTTCCCCACTCATACTTCATCCCTTATCTATGTTGTAGTGTCACTCCAACACAAGTCCTTGTTTTATTTATTGAATTGGTTTTCTCAACATTCAATTCATATTGACAATGGTGTATCGAACAAATATAATTCGATCGTGGATAAATAGATCTATTTATCCACATTTCATAAGTTTGTTTCTTTATTTCACTCAAACGATGGGTTCGTCAATTTCGTTGTGACACAAGAAGTATCTTAGTTAATATAATGAAAAAAAAAAAATAGAGTATGGGTAGTCTATAAATTTTTACATTTATTTAGATTTTCTCTATAATTTATCCCAGAATCTGTTGTATTTTCATCTGATCTCTGTTCATTTTTATGTTCACAATTGATCATCAAATCTTTCTTTTTGATCTGTTGCTAGTTCAATGTTTTGACGAGGTCGGGCAATCGAATCTCTTTATTTATTTTTTATTCCGATCGTATCTACACACCCTATTTATATGGGTTGCTAACTCAACGGTAGAGTACTCGGCTTTTAAGTGCGGCTATGGTCTTTTACACATTTTGATGAAGCAACGGATTCGTCCATACCATTGGTAGAGTTTGTAAGACCACGACTGATCCTGAAAGGGAATGAAAGGAAAAAACAGCATGTCGTATCAATGGAGAACTCTTAGAATACTTCATCCTTAACGGATCGATACAAAATCTTGTTTTGATTCTTTTCTTGGAAAGGGGTCAAATCAATTCAAGTTGGGTCGAGTGAATAAATGGATAGAGCCCTATAGCTCCAATTATAGGGAAACCAAAAGCAACGAGCTTCTGTTTGTTCTTAATTCGAATGATTACCCGATCTAATTAGACGTTAAAAATATATTAGTGCCTGATGTGGGAAAGGGTTCTCTTGTGAGTGGATCATCAATTCCTTTTTTTTTATGAATCCTAACTATTCTCTATTATGTTCTCTATTATGTAGTGGAGACGAATGTGTAGAAGAAACGGTATACTGATCAAAATTCATTATTCCAAAGTCAAAAGAGTGATCGGGTTGTAAAAATAAAGGATTTCTAACCATCTCTTGTAACTATAACGAACATAAATAAATTGGATGGAAATAGGATCCGTTGATTGTCCTTTCTGGCTCCGGGGTATCTATTCTTTTCTTACTATATACCTTGTTCTGACCGTATCGTACTATGTATTATTTGATAACTCAAGAAATCCCCCATTTGGTTCAAGTGTAATTTCAAATGGAAATGGAGGAACTACAAGGATATTTAGAAATGGATGGATTTCGGCAACAATACTTCCTATATCCGTTTCTATTTCAGGAATATATCTACGCGCTTGCTCATGGTCATGCTTTAAATGGATCGATTCTTTATGAACCGGTGGAAAATTTAGATCATGACAATAAATCCAGTTCACTAATTGTGAAACGTTTAATTACTCGAATGCATCAACAGAATCGTTTGATTATTTCGGTTAATGATTCTAATCAAAATCGATTCGTTGGGCACAACAATCATTTTGATTCTCAAATGATATCGGAGGTTTTTGCAGTCGTTGTGGAAATTCCATTCTCGCTGCGATTGGTATCTTCCCTAAAAGAAAAAGAAATAGCAAAATCTCATAATTTACGATCTATTCATTCAATATTTCCCTTTTTCGAGGACAAGTTATCACATTTAAATCATGTGTCAGATATACTAATACCCCACCCCATCCATCTGGAAATCTTGGTTCAAACCCTTCACTCTTGGATACAAGATACTCCTTCGTTGCATTTATTGCGACTCTCTCTCTACGAGTATTGGAATTCAAATAGTCTCATTACTTCAAAAAAATCCATTTCCCTTTTTTCAAAAGAGAATCAAAGATTCTTCTTGTTCCTCTCTAATTCTCATGTATATGAATGTGAATTCATATTCATTTTTCTCCGTAAACAACCCTTTCATTTACGATCAAAATCTTTTGGATCCTTTCTTGAGCGAACACATTTCTATGCAAAAATAGAATATCTTGTAGTAGTGCTTTGTAACGATTTTCAGAAAACCCTATGGTTGTTCAAAGACCCTTTTATGCATTATGTCAGATATCAAGGAAAATCGATTCTGGCTTCAAGGGGGGCTCATCTTCTGATAAAGAAATGGAAATCTCACCTTGTCAACTTTTGGCAATGTCATTTTGACTTGTGGTCTCAACCGGCCAGGATCCATATAAAGCAATTATATAATCATCCCTTCTATTTTCTGGGCTATCTTTCAAGTGTACGACTAAACTCTTCGGTGATAAGGAGTCAAATGCTAGAGAATTCGTTTCGAATAGATACTGCTATTAA